ATTTAATATAAAAATACGGGAGATTTTTAAAACTAACCCCGAAACGACTATTTTTAGATCGGGGATGTTTTGGCATTTGAAATTTTTCTCTGAAGAAAAAAGTAAAATACCGGGTTCTAAAAATTGTGTTTGCTATTTTCATAGTAAATTATTTTCGCGGGGCGTGTCGGGGGTTGAGGGTCGGTGTAAAAATAACTCTATGGGATTTTGGGATTGGGAGAATATTATATTTTTGTCGCATGTTTTTTTTTAATTTTTAAAAATTAGGGGGTTGGAAAATTATTTAATAGGACAAATTTATAATAATGGAATAATGAAAATTTACGATCAAGGAAAAAGTATGTCTAACAAGCATAAAGAATATATCCGCGTATAGGGAATGTGCTAGGCCAAGAATATAGCTCCACCCGGACTAAATGGTCTACCCCGGTGAGGGGAACGGTAACGAGCATATATGGGTGTCAGGTGAAAGGTAGAGAAAAAAAGGACAACCAGGGGTGGATCGGGCATACGTGATAAGAACATGAGAGTGAATGTACCAATATAAAGGGTGCGACCAAATGCTTCTTAAAAAGCAAGTAGGGCGGGGTGGTTCCGGACCATTGAGATGACCTTGAGAGTGTAACCAGCGGCCTTGGAAAGAACATAAAGGGAGGAATAGCAATATATGGACGTGAGAAGCGGGACTGTGTGCTTTTAGTGGAAGGATAGAGGGTTTCACGGGCTGGATTACATCATGGGACACCACTTGGAACAGGATAGTCATGGTTACTAATAATGGATAGCCGAAGTTAGCATGGAATATTAGGGTAATGTGGAGGTAAATTTTATGTAATATACCACTTTTTTTATACAAATGATTATAGTATAATTCTCGTTTATTAGGCGTGAGGCAAATCATTAATGTATAATTATACATAGTGAAATAAAGATTATAAGCTAAGAGGTACATTATAGTCAGAATTGGGATTAAACATGTGGGGGGGGTAGGGGGGGGGTCCTAGGAGAGTTATTTATTTTTTGGGGCAAAGAGTAGTTTAAGTAAAATGCTGGCTTTGGGGGCTAGAGATGGGTCATTCTCTCTTTGATGCTCTAGGGGTTTAGTCCGGCTTTGTCTTACAAGGGCAACGCTTTATGGGTAAGCTACTAGGGCATATGCTAAGGATCTTGTTTTCTAGTCAGCCGATTAGTGGGTTTATGATGAAGAATAAGAAGTATAGAGTCGTGGTTGTTTGGCTGATAATAGTGAATGGGGGTTCTACTGGTTTAGTGGCTGCTCATGTAATTGTGATAAATGTGGCTACTAGGGTTCAGAATATTAGTTGTGTTAGTGGACGAAATATTATGGATCGTATGTGAGAAGTGTGTGTAAATGGTATTGTTGTTAGGATAGCTACTGAGAGTACTAGGGCTAGGGTTCCTCCTAGTTTGTTAGGGATTGATCGTAGAATACCGTAAGCGAATAGGAAGTATCATTCTGGTTTAATGTGTTGTGGTGTTACTAGTGGGTTAGCTTTTGAGAAGTTTTCTGGGTCATTAAACATATTTGGATTAAATGACACGATAATGAATGTGATAGTTAGTAGTATAGTCAGCAATATTATATCTTTGTGAGAGTGATATGGGTGAAACGGAATTTTGTCAATGTCTGAGTTTGTTCCTAATGGGTTGCTTGATCCTTCTGTATGAAGGAGTATGATGTGGATTGAGGATATTGAAATAATAGTAAATGGGAGAATGAAGTGGAGGGCGAAGAATCGAGTTAGGGTGGGCTCATTAATTGAGAAACCCCCTCAAAGTCAGGTAGTTAGTATTGTTCCAATGTATGGGATAGCTGTTAATAGATTTGTGATTACTGTTGCTGCTCAGAACGATATTTGTCCTCATGGCAGTACATAGCCAAAGAAGGCTGTTGCTATAAGAATCATTAATAGTATGGTTCCTGATAGTCATACATTTTTATTTAGGTAGGATCCGTAATATAGTCCGCGTGCAATGTGAATATAGATACAGATGAAGAATATGGAGGCTCCAATTGCATGAAGGTTTTGTATTACTCATCCGCATGGTACGTCTCGTGTGATGTGTACAACGGATGAGAAGGCAAGGTTGATGTTGGCTGTATAGTGGATGGCTAGAAAGAATCCAGTTATGGTTTGTAGTGCTAGGCAGGTTAGTAGCATAGATCCGAAGTTTCATCAAGTTGAGATGTTTGATCCTACAGGTAGGAGATTGAATAGTATAAGTGTGTGTTGGTTAGACATGTTTTTGTAGTTGATTTACAACAGTGGTTTTTCAGACCGCAAGTCTCAGTTGAGCAAGAATTATGATTATGATAAATTATCTTTTTGGTTTTGTTTTATTGTTTTTGGTTTTAGGTGTTGTGGCTTTAAGTGTGGTTTCTGTGCCTTATCATGGGGTAGTTGCTTTAATGGGGATTTCTTTTTTTTGTTGTATTTTTATGGTTGTATTGGGTCGTACGTTTGCGGCTTTAGTAATATATATTGTATATTTGGGGGGCATGGTTGTGGTTTTTGGATATTGTATTAGTGTGGAGAAAGATAGTACTATTTTAAAGGTTAGTGGGGCTAAGTATTTTGTTATTTTTGTATTTGTGCTATATGCTGTTTTGTGGCTATTGTGGGAGATTGATGGTTTGTTAGTTTACTCTAACTGAGAAGATTTGGTTTGTTTAGAGGTAAATGGGGGTGGTATTTTTTATTTTGATGGGGGGGTTGGATTAATTGTGTGTTCTTGAGGTTTATTGGTTGTGTTGTTTTCTATTTTAGTAGTTTTGGGTTGGTCTCGGTTGGGGGGGTTACGTCCTTTTAGATAAGCATGATAAAAAGTATTAGTATTATGCTAATAGTAAATGTAGTTATGTAGTTTTTAATTATATTTTTTTGTTGTGTTGAAAGGTGGATTATTGGTATGAGTGTATTTGATAGGCCTTTTGGTCCTCAGTTTTCTATGGCTCATAAATCTATCAGCTCAGTTGATATTTGTTGACTAGTTTTTAGTGTATTTATTGTGATTGTTCGGTGTGGTGTATTGAAAAATGCTAGTTGGTTAAAGAATAGGCTTTGTTTGTTGAGTTTTTTAGGTTTAAGGTGGTAGTCTGTGTAGGATAGATCTTTTGATAGCAGTATTCCTATAAGGGTGGTTATTAGTGCTATGAGTTTAATTGATTTTGGTATTGTAGTTATTGTTGTGGTCTGTAGTGTAGAAATTTTTATAAGTGTTCCTGTTAGTACTGTTGCGAATATTAATCGAGTTAGCGGGTTTGTAATAGTTTTTGTTTCATTATGGGTATTGTGGTGAGTTCGTGGGTGTCCTGTTATTGTAGTTAATATAATTAGTGTGCTATAGCAGGCAGATAGGGTTGTTGCAATTACTGTGATTGTAATTCCTCATGAGTTAGTGTGGGAATTAGCTAGTGTTTCAATAATAGTATCTTTTGAATAAAAGCCGGATAGGAATGGTATTCCTATAAGTGAGAAATTAGCAATGGTTATAAATGATGATGTTATTGGTAAGATTTTTGATAGTCCACCTATTATTCGGACGTCCTGTTCATTATTTAGATTGTGGATGTAGGAACCTGAGCATAAGAATAGTATGGCTTTAAAGAAGGAGTGGGTAATTATGTGTAGAAATGCTAGGGTTGGTTGGTTTAGTCCTACTATAGTTATTATAAGGCCTAGTTGGCTTGTAGTGGATAATGCGATGATTTTTTTAATGTCTAGGTGGGTAGTTGCTGCTGCAGCAGCAAATGCTGTTGTTGTTGCTCCTAGTAGTAGAGATAGGGTTATTAAGGTGTTGTTATTATGTAATACCGGGTGTAGGCGGATTAATAGGAATACTCCGGCTACTACTATTGTACTAGAGTGTAGGAGAGCTGAAACTGGGGTTGGGCCTTCTATAGCTGACGGGAGTCAGGGGTGAAGACCGAATTGTGCAGATTTTCCTATAGCTGCTGCTAATAGTCCTATTATTGGGATGGTGTTAATTGTTTCATGTTGGGTTATTAGTTCTTGTATATTAATTGATGATGAGATTATTAGTCAGGCAGTTGTTATAATTAGTCCAATATCTCCAATGCGATTATAGATGATAGCTTGTAGTGCTGCTATGTTGGCATCTTGACGTCCGTGTCATCATCCAATAAGAAGAAAGGATATGATTCCTACACCCTCTCAGCCGATAAAAAGTTGATATATATTATTTGCTGTAATAATTACTAGTATTATGATTAGAAATATTAGGAGGTATTTTGTAAATTTTTTATTATGCGGGTCAGTGAGTATATATCAGGTAGAGAATTCTGTGATAGACCATGTAATGAATAGGGCGACGGGAATGAATAGTGTTGATAGTATATCTAGGGTGATGGAGATGTCAATATTTTCTGTTGGTGTAGTGATTAGCGGTATTAGTGATAGTGTAAGTTCATTATTATTTAATAGTGAGTTGGCAGGGATTAGACTAATTAGGAAAAGCAGTATTAGGCTCTTTTTGGTGTTGTGTGGTTGTAAAATGGATATGATGAGAGACAGAAGGATGGTTAGTGTAATTGTTGGGGTTATTAAGTTCATTTCTACCACTTGGATTTGCACCAAGGATTGTGGTGCCTAAGACCAGGGGAAAGCTATTATCCTTTAGTAGAGGGGGCTGGTGGTTAATACCAGATTAAAGAGTTAGCAGGTCTTATGGCACACCTCGGTGTGTGAGGATAAGTTCCTAATGTCAGGATCACAGCTTGATATTTTTTTTAAATTACACGCACTTTTAGATGACTAGTTCTGGTTTTAAGGAGATTAGGATTAGTGGGATGATGTGGAGTGTTATAATAAGATGTTCTCGTGAGTGTGTTGGGTGTGTTATTGTATTTAATAGGGGTGTACCTATTTGTGTTGATAGAAATATATGTAGTGAGTATGATGCTGTGATTAGTATTGATATTCCTAATATAATTATTGTTGTTGGGCATCAGTTAAACAGGGAGGATGCAATTAGTAATTCTCCTGTAAAGTTTATAGTGGGTGGGGTTGCAATATTTATTAGGTTAGTGATAAGTCACCAGGTTGTCAGTATTGGTAGGGTGTTGTGGAATCCTCGTGTGAGGATTATAATTCGAGTTTTGGTTCGTTCGTAGGTGGTATTGGCTAGACAGAATAGTGCTGAGGCGGTAAATCCGTGAGCAACTATTAGGGCTATGGCCCCCGATAGGCTTCATTGTGTTTGGATTATGATTGCGGCGATGACTAATCCTATGTGGCTAATAGATGAGTATGCGATGAGGGATTTTAAGTCTGTTTGTTGAAGACAGGTTAGGTTGGCTAGTGTTGCCCCTCAAAGAGCGAGTACGATAAATGGAAGGAATAGATCTGTTTTTATTGTTGGTAGAGTTTGTGTTATTCGTATAATTCCGTACCCCCCTAGTTTTAGTAAGATGGCGGCTAGTACTATGGAGCCTGCAATTGGAGCCTCTACATGGGCTTTTGGTAGTCACAAGTGGAGGCCATAAATAGGTATTTTTGCTAAAAAAGCCCCCAGACAGGCTACCCATAATAATAGTTCTGTCTTGGGGCTGATTGGTTGTATCATTTGTATAAAAAAAGTGGGTGTGTTTGTCGCATTGTTAAGGAAAAGGATGGTTATTAATAGGGGTATTGAAGTTGTTAGTGTGTAGAGTATAAAGTATGTGCCTGCTGTTAATCGTTCAGTTTGTTGCCCCCATCGTGTGATGATAATTAGAGTTGGGATTAAAGTAGCTTCAAACATGATATATATTAGAGTTAGGCTATAGGCTATGAACGTTATGGAGATTAATAGTTGTAGTATAATAAGGGTTGTAATAAATGTTCGTTGTCGTTGTATTGGTTCTTTTATTATTGTGTTTTGACTAGCTATGATTATTATTGGTATAAGTCAAAATGATAGTGATAGTAGGGGGGCTGATGTATGGTCAAGGTTGAGATGGGTGTTAGAGCTTGGTTCTAGAAGGCTTAGACTAAGTAGGGCGATTATGAATGAGTATGAGGTTGTTATTTGGTATAGTATTTTAGGCTTTAATATTAGGACTATTGGGATAAGTATTGTAGTTGCGCAGATAATTTTTAGCATTATAGTAGGTTTAAGTTATTTAAGAAGTCGTTTCCGTGGGTTCGTGTGATTGCAACTACTAAGCTTAGGCCAACAGCCGACCCGCATACTGAAATAGTCAGTAGAATAATTGGTATTGGTATTTGCGATATAGTTAGGGAGGTTGAGGTAAATATGACTAGTATTGTGAATACAATAAGTATTATTGTTTCTACACACATTAAGGCTAGTATTAGGTGTTTATGTTGTAGTGATAGTGTTGTAATGGTGAGTATGAATATTAGGTATAGGGTGGTTTTTATTAGTTCCATCACTATAGCTTATGGTGAGTAAGTTCTTTTGAGTCGAAGTCAAACATCTATTAGACTACTATAGTACTCCGTTCATTCTAGTCCTCCTTGTAGTCATTCATATAGTAATCCTATTGTTAGAATTGTTAGTAGTGTTATGACTAATATAGTGGTTGTGTTTGGTGGATTTGTATTTATACTTCATGGGATTGGGAGTAAAAGTACGATTTCTAGGTCAAATAGAATAAATAGAATAGCAACTAGAAAGAATTGGATAGAGATAGGGGTTCGAGCATTTCCTAGTGGATCAAACCCGCATTCGTAGGGTGATAGTTTATTAATGTCAGGTTTTATAATAATATTGATATTAATTACGTATAGTGCTGTTGTTGTCAGCGCAGCCGTAGTAATTAAGGTGGTTAGATTCATTATTTCTTCCCTGGGGGGTCTTAATGCTTGGAGGGCATTTGTACTACTATACTAAAGAAATAGTACCCTCATCAATAGATTGAGATATATAGGAATAGTCATACAATGTCAACGAAGTGTCAATATCAGATAGCTGCTTCGTACCCAAAGTGATGGGTAACTGTAAAGTGATGTTTGTAGAGTCGAATCATGCAAATTATTAAGAAGGTAGTTCCGATTATAACGTGAAGTCCGTGAAAGCCTGTAGCTACAAAGAATAAAGAGCCATATACACTGTCTGAAATGGTAAATGGGGTTTCTATATATTCTGATGTTTGTAGTGCTGTAAAGTAAATACCTAAAATAATGGTTAGTATGAGGGTGTAAGTTGATTCTTTTTTATTACCGGCCACTATAGTGTGATGCGATCATGTAATAGTTGCTCCTGATGAAAGAAGGACTACTGTGTTTAGCAGTGGTACTTCTATTGGGTTGAGTGGAGCGATTCCTGTTGGTGGTCATTCTGCTCCTAGTTCTGGGGTTGGAACCAGGCTTACATGGTATAAGGCCCAGAAAAACCCAAGGAAGAAGAATACTTCTGATGTAATGAACAGGATTATACCGTATCGTATGTTTTTTTGTACGCCTTTTGTGTGATGTCCTTGATAGGTGCTTTCTCGTACCACGTCTCGTCATCATTGGAGTATGGTAAGTATAAGGGTTAATAGTCCTATTTTAAGTACTATGGTGGTATTTGTATGAAACCACAGGGCTAGCCCAGAAGCTAGAAGTAGGGAGCCCATGGCTCCCGTTAGTGGTCAGGGGCTGGGGTCTACTAGGTGGTATTGGTGGAGTTGGTGGGTCATTATGTGTTTTCTTGTAGATATAGGATGATTAGAAGTACGAACACATAGGCTTGGATACAGGCTACTGCTAGTTCTAGGATGGATAGAAGTAATAGGAGTAGTCATGTTATGGTACTTAGAATGATGTGTGCGTTAATAAAGTTTAGTGTGGCTGTGCTGACCATGGTTATAAGCAGGTGTCCGGCTGTAATGTTGGCTGTTAGTCGTACACCTAGTGCTAGGGGTCGTATTAATAGGCTGATTGTTTCAATGATAATTATAAACGGGATTAGGGGGGTTGGGGACCCTTCTGGTAGTATGTGGGCTAATATGGTTGATGGTTTTTTTATTATTCCTGTGATAACTGTAGCCGCTCATAGAGGGATTGCCATAGCTATGTTTATTGATAGTTGTGAGGTTGATGTAAAGGTGTATGGTAATAGTCCTAGTAGATTTGATAGTAAGATTACAATAAGGAGACTAGTTAGGACTTTACACCATTTTTGTCCGTTTGGGGTTAATTGATTGGTTATATTTAATATAGTGGTTTTTAGTAGTCAGGTAATGGCAGTTGTTATTCGGTTTCCTAGAAGTTTTGGTTTGTGATGGATTAGAAGAATTGGAACTAATATTGATAGGGGGGCTGTTGGTATTATTAGTAGTTCTGGTCCTATAAATTGTTCGAATATGTTTATAGTCATTGTAGCGTAGTTATTAGTTTTTTGGATTGATGGTGGATTATTGGGTTTATTGTTATTATAATATTTTTAATTTTTTGTATTATTAGATGTAGGGTTGTTCAGGTTAATAGGAAGATTATGAGAGTGTAAATTGTGTCAAGTTGTGGCATGTCACTGAGGAAATGGTGTTTCTTCTTCAACTTAAAAGGCTGATGCTATATAAAGCTTCTTAGTGATTGTTCTGAGATCAGTCATTGTTCAAAGTAGTGTAGGGGAATTGCTTCTACTGCAATTGGTATAAAGCTGTGATTTGCTCCGCAGATTTCTGAGCACTGGCCAAAGAATGTTCCAACTCGTGATGTGGCTATTGGAATTTGATTTAGTCGTCCTGGGACTGCGTCTACCTTTACTCCAAGTGAGGGGATTGTTCATGAGTGAAGAACGTCTTCTGCGGTCACTACGATGCGAGTTTGTAGTCCTGCTGGCATGATTATGTGGTGATCTACTTCTAGTAATCGGGGTGATCCGTTTTGTAGGTTATTTGTTTGGATTATGTAAGAGTCGAATGAAATTTGGGTTTCGTCTGAGTATTCGTAGTTTCAGTATCACTGATGTCCTGTTGCTTTAATAGTTAAATATGGATTAAATACCTCTTCTATTAGATATAGAGATCGGACTGATGGTAGGGCTGTAAGAATTAGGATTATGATTGGGGCAGCTGTTCAGGCTGCCTCTAATTGTTCTACTTCTTCTGTTGGGTCGTTGTGGATGAGGGATGTTGTAGTTGCAGTTAGTGTGAATATTGTAATTACTATGGTTATTAGGCAAGTAAGTAGGAGGACATGGTCGTGTAGGAAAATTACTTCTTCTATAGTTGGTCCTATGGCTTCTTGTAGTATTAGTTGTCCTGCATGTGGCATTGAGGACCACAGGGGGATTGTGATTTAGCTACGACAAAGCTATGTAATTATGTTTACTAGGTTCTCGGGAAGAAAGCATAATATGCGGTTGACTTGAAATTAACAGATGGCAGATTTAACCTGTCTCTTTCTCGGGTCAGGGTCACTCTATATAGGAAATAAAATTTCGAATTGGGGCGTAGGTGTTATTAAGTATAAATGTGGGTTCTGTGTGTGTGTGGTAAGGTGGGGGGGAGCCAAAAAACCACTCTGCGTGGGTTTTTTTTCCTAGCGGCATGCGAATTTCTCGTTTACATGTTAGAGCCTCTCACACAATAAATAGGGACATAAGTACTGCTACTATGGAAATAGTTGATCCAATAGAAGATAGTATGTTTCATAGGGCAAAGGCATCTGGAAAATCTGAATATCGTCGTGGTATACCGGATAAGCCTAAAAAGTGTTGTGGGAAAAAAGTTATATTTACTCCTGTGAATATAACTCAAAACTGAGTTTTTGTTATAGTTTGGTTTAGTGTATAGCCTGTAAACAGTGGGAATCAGTGAGTTAGTCCGCCCATGATGGCAAATACTGCGCCTATTGATAGGACGTAGTGAAAGTGTGCTACTACGTAGTAGGTATCATGAAGTACAATATCTAATGATGAGTTTGCTAGGATAATTCCGGTTATTCCTCCAACGGTAAATAGGAAAATAAACCCCAGTGCTCAGTAGATTGGGGTTTGTCATTTAATTTGGCCTCCTGCTAGGGTGGCTAATCAACCAAATACTTTGATTCCGGTTGGGATTGCAATAATTATTGTTGCTGCTGTAAAATAGGCTCGACTGTCAATATCTAGGCCCACAGTGAATATGTGATGAGCCCAGACAAGAAAGCCCAGGATGGCAATAGATATTATTGCTCAAATTATGCTTGTGTATCCAAATGTGTTTTTTTTTCCAGTATAGAATGTAATGATGCTTGAGACAATACCGAATCCGGGCAAGATTAGAATATATACTTCTGGGTGGCCAAAGAATCAAAATAGATGTTGAAATAATACTGGGTCTCCTCCTCCGCAGGGGTCAAAGAAAGTAGTGTTTAGATTTCGGTCAGTTAAAAGTATAGTGATTGCTGCTGCTAGTACTGGTAGGGCTAGTAGTAGTATGATAGCTGTGATTAATACGGATCAAACAAAGAGTGGGATGTTAAATATTGGTATAGACTTAGGTTTTATATTGATGCATGTTGTGATAAAGTTGATTGCCCCCAGGATAGAGGAGGCGCCTGCTAAGTGTAATGAGAAGATTGCTAGATCTACTGATGGGCCTGAGTGTACTAGATTTCCTGATAACGGGGGGTAGGCTGTTCACCCTGTGCCGGCCCCTGCTTCAACATAGGAGGAGGATAGTAGAAGGAGTAGTGCTGGTGGTAGAAGTCAAAAACTTATATTGTTTATCCGTGGAAAGGCTATATCGGGGGCTCCGATTATTAGGGGGATTAGTCAGTTACCAAACCCGCCAATTATGATTGGTATTACTATAAAGAAAATTATGATGAATGCGTGGGCTGTAACCAGAACATTAAAAACCTGGTCATTTCCTAGTAGTGAGCCTGGTTGGGTTAGTTCTATTCGCATGATGATGCTTAGACTAGCCCCAATTAGGCCGGATCATGCGCCGAATAGTAAGTATAGAGTTCCGATATCTTTGTGGTTTGTTGAGAATAGTCAACGGGTGATGAACACAGGTAGTATGGCTGATTAAAGCGGTAATTTGTAAAATTATTAATAGGATATTCCTTGCTATCAAGCCCCGAGGTGTAGAAACATGTCAGACTGCAGATCTGAAGTCGGCAGCCGCCCGGGGTTTCTCCGTTTTTCCCCCCCGTCCAAAAACGGAGAAGCTAGATTAAAGTCCGCCGGTTTGGACAGCTATTTGTTAATTAGTTTTATGTGGGATCGAGGCCTACTGATCTAGAGAGCTTTAGTTTAATTAAAATATCTGTGTTGCAAGCAGGAGATGTGATATCTTTGCAGGCTCTACAGAAACTAAAGTGGTGAACTTTTTTGGGGGCTTTGAAGGCTCTTAGTTTGATATAACTTAAATTTCTATATGTTTGGCGATATAGGTAGGAGTATTATTGTTATTATAGCTAGGATTGAGGTTGTTATTTGGTATTTTTTGTTTGATGTTCGTCACTTAAGTGGTATTAGTGTGGTGTGTGGTGGTAGGGTTATTGATGATATGTATACTAGTTGTATGTATACGTATAGGCTGAGTAGGGATATTGTGGCTATTATGATGGCTTCTGTGATTATGTTTAGGGAAATCATGTTATTTAGGATTAACCATTTTGGTATAAACCCTGAAAGGGGGGGTAATCCTCCTATAGACAGGATGGTTGAGGATGAGATTATTATGATGTATGGGGAGTTGGTTCATATGGTTCCGATATCTTTAATTGTTGTTGACGTTGTAAGGTTAATTAGTATGAATATTGGGATTGTGGCTATGGTGTATATTATAAAGGTTAGTATTGAGATATTTGGTGTTATTGTGAGGGTTGCTATGATTCATCCTGTGTGAGCGATTGATGAGAAAGCTATTAGTTTTCGTAGTTGAGTTTGGTTGAGGCTACCAAGACCGCCGATTGTAATAGATAGAATTGCGGATGTTAGTGTTAATGTAATGTTAGTTTTATTATGGATTGTTAGTAGGATTATTAATGGGGCAATTTTTTGTCAGGTTAAGATGATTAGGGTTGTTAGAGTAGTTGTTCCTTGTGATACTTCTGGTAGTCAGAAGTGGAATGGTGCCGCTGCTATTTTTATTATTAGGGCTATGGTGATGATATTTATTGTTATTTGTTCTGTTATAAGGTGAGTATCCCAGTTTGATGTGGTTATGGCGTTTGTTGTGGCTGCAAATAATATGGTTGTTGAAGCTATGGTTTGAATTAAGTAGTATTTTGTTGCTGCTTCGGTTGCTCGGGGGTGGTTAGTTTTTGAGATAAGTGGGATTATTGATAGAGTATTGATTTCTAGGCAGACTCAGACTATGAGTCAGTGTGTTGTTGATGTGATTATCGTAGTACTTAAGATGATGCTTATTGTAATAATTGATCAGGATGTTGGGTTGATTAGTAGGGGCCGTGTGGCATTTTCGGGGTATGGGCCCGATAGCTTTGGTTAGCTGACCCTACTGTAGGAAGTAGTATATTGGTAGTATAGGAAGTTTTGGGCTTTCTGGTTTAAGTTCGATTCTTAGCTTTCTAGGTATTAAGGAGATGATTTGAACATCTGTGTTTAGGTTTTAAGCCTTTTGCATGGCCGGGCTTTGCTACCTTAATAATATAAAAATACGGGAGATTTTTAAAACTAACCCCGAAACGACTATTTTTAGATCGGGGATGTTTTGGCATTTGAAATTTTTCTCTGAAGAAAAAAGTAAAATACCGGGTTCTAAAAATTGTGTTTGCTATTTTCATAGTAAATTATTTTCGCGGGGCGTGTCGGGGGTTGAGGGTCGGTGTAAAAATAACTCTATGGGATTTTGGGATTGGGAGAATATTATATTTTTGTCGCATGTTTTTTTTTAATTTTTAAAAATTAGGGGGTTGGAAAATTATTTAATAGGACAAATTTATAATAATGGAATAATGAAAATTTACGATCAAGGAAAAAGTATGTCTAACAAGCATAAAGAATATATCCGCGTATAGGGAATGTGCTAGGCCAAGAATATAGCTCCACCCGGACTAAATGGTCTACCCCGGTGAGGGGAACGGTAACGAGCATATATGGGTGTCAGGTGAAAGGTAGAGAAAAAAAGGACAACCAGGGGTGGATCGGGCATACGTGATAAGAACATGAGAGTGAATGTACCAATATAAAGGGTGCGACCAAATGCTTCTTAAAAAGCAAGTAGGGCGGGGTGGTTCCGGACCATTGAGATGACCTTGAGAGTGTAACCAGCGGCCTTGGAAAGAACATAAAGGGAGGAATAGCAATATATGGACGTGAGAAGCGGGACTGTGTGCTTTTAGTGGAAGGATAGAGGGTTTCACGGGCTGGATTACATCATGGGACACCACTTGGAACAGGATAGTCATGGTTACTAATAATGGATAGCCGAAGTTAGCATGGAATATTAGGGTAATGTGGAGGTAAATTTTATGTAATATACCACTTTTTTTATACAAATGATTATAGTATAATTCTCGTTTATTAGGCGTGAGGCAAATCATTAATGTATAATTATACATAGTGAAATAAAGATTATAAGCTAAGAGGTACATTATAGTCAGAATTGGGATTAAACATGTGGGGGGGGTAGGGGGGGGGTCCTAGGAGAGTTATTTATTTTTTGGGGCAAAGAGTAGTTTAAGTAAAATGCTGGCTTTGGGGGGCGGGAGTGTTATTGGTTCCGTGCCTACTCTATCAAGGTAGTCCCTACTCGGGCACGCCTCCATTGTGGTGGAGTGCCCGAGAGTATTGTGCTGGTAGAGGTATTAAGTAGGCACATTGCTAGGGCTAGGGGGAGATATTGTTTTCATAGAAGGTGTATTAGTTGGTCGTAGCGGAATCGAGGGTATGAGGCCCGGATTCAAAGGAATATGGTTGTTATTGCTATTGTTTTAATTATGAGATTAATGGTGAATAGTTGTGGATTTATTGTTCCTGGGTTTAGGAATATTATTGTTGATAGAGTATTTATTAGTAGGATGTTAGTATATTCTGCTAGAAATAGTAGTGCGAATGGTCCGGCTGAGAATTCTACATTGAACCCAGAGACTAATTCTGATTCTCCTTCTATTAGGTCAAATGGGGATCGGTTGGTTTCTGCTAGTGTGGATGTAAATCATATTATGGCTAGGGGTCATGATGGGAGTAGGAGTCATATATGTTCTTGGGTTTCTGTGAAGAGTGTTAGTGAGTAGCCCCCGGATATAATGGCCATTGAGATAATGATTAGTCCTAAGGTAACCTCGTATGAGATAATTTGTGCTACGGCTCGTATGGCCCCCATGAGAGGATATTTTGAGTTGGAGGATCATCCAGATCATAGGACGGTGTAGGTGAATATGCTAGATATGGCTATAATGAATAATAGTCCTAGATTTATGTTTGTTAGTGCGTATGGTATTGGTATTGGTGCTCATGATGTTAGTGCTAGAGTTAGTGCTATGATTGGGGATAGTATGAATAGGATGGGTGAGGATATTGTAGGCTTTGTTGCTTCTTTCGTGACTAGTTTTAGGCCGTCTGCAATTGGTTGTAGTAGTCCTATTGGGCCTACTAGGTTAGGCCCCTTTCGGTGTTGTATATATCCTAGGAGTTTTCGTTCTATTAGGGTGCGAAATGCTACTGCTATGCGAATCGATAGGATGTAGATTATGGAGTTAATAGTATTTAGTAGGGTCATGGGAATTATTAAGGATGGTCCTTAATTAACCTTGTCTTGGTTTGACGTGGGCTATTGTGATGTTGGTCATTTTATCAAGTTAAAGCGTGCTTGTGGTATGGGCTTTGCCTTATCTGTCCTTTCGCACTGGATAGAGCATTATTCATAGATAGAAACCGACCTGGATTGCTCCGGTCTGAACTCAGATCACGTAGGACTATTAATCGTTGAACAAACGAACCTTTAATAGCGGCTGCACCATTAGGATGTCCTGATCCAACATCGAGGTCGTAAACCTTCTTTTTGATATGGGCTCTTGAAGAAGATTGCGCTGTTATCCCTGGAGTAACTTGGTTCAATTATCAGCTTTGCTGGGTCATTTGTTGGCTTGTTGGCCTGTTTATATGTCTGAGGTAGGTCATGGTATTTGGAAGTTCTTCTTTTTTCCAAGGTCGCCCCAACCGAAAGTAGTTATTATATGGTTTAATAGTTTAGTTTAAGCTTCACAGGGTCTTCTGGTCTTATGTTATTATTCTAGCTTTTTTACTAGGAGATCAGTTTAATTGATTTATTATAAGAGACAGTTAGACCCTCATTTTGCCTTTCATACAGGTCTATAATTAGTAGACAAATGATTATGCTACCTTTGCACGGTTAGGATACCGCGGCCGTTTAATTGTTCACTGGGCAGGCGTTGCCTTTAATACTTGTTTGGCTAAAGGTTATGTTTTTGTTAAACAGTTGGGGTCTTTGTTTGCCGAGTTCCTTTTATAATGGTTGATCTTTCTTTATAATGCGCCTGTGTTGGGGTCACAGTTTGTTTTAAGGTGTGTAGGTGATTGGTTTAATTCCTATTATGGTCTGTTAATAGCTAGTGGTTTATCCGGGTTTAGCAGATAGGTGCATATAGAGAGGTTGTCTTATTATTAGTTCTAGCATAGTAATACCCATAATTATGGGTTTATCCTTAATTAGTTTGGAGTTTTAGATTAGTATTTGGATTTTTAGTTTAATTCTTTAACGATATTTTATTAGTTGGCTGCTTTAAGGCCTACTGGATTGATGGTGTGTTTTTTCTCTCAAATTCAGGTTGTATCCTGTTTCGATAGGGCTGTACCCCTATTGATTGCCCTTAATTAATAAATGATTATTGTTTGGGTTTAAGGTTGAACTTAGATTCTTTTTTGGATAGCCAGCTATCTCCAGATTCGATAAGCGTTTCACTTCTACTTTTAAGTCTTCCCACTCTTTTGCAACAGAGAAGGGTGCGCCCGATAGGCTGCTTTAAAGTAGCTCATCTGGTTTCGGGGTAAAGGCTGTGATTCTTCTTGTCTTTTGTTTCTTGCTAGACCATGATGCGAAAGGTACAAGGGTTGATCTTTGCTGTTTGTTGCTTAGTAGTTTCCCTTGCGGTACTAGGTTGGTTAGTTTTACTGTTCGATCACATCTACTAGGTGGATCAAATGTTTTGTTTATTAAGTTTTATATGTTTGGATTGATGCGTTCAGCTCAAAAAGATTGGTGTGAATGTCGTTCGAGTGTAGGTCGAATGCTTTATGTAAGCTACTTTTTGTATCTAAGCACACTTTCCAGTACGCTTACCATGTTACGACTTGCCCTGTTTTGGTGGTTAGTTTTTATTATATATGTTTTATTTTTGGTACTCAGGGATGACGGGCGGTGTGTACGCACCTCATTGCGTTAGTTTCAATTAGGTATGTTGTTCCTAATATACTGCTAAATCCTCCTTTAGTTTCTTATTTCATAGGTTAATCCGTGTTTTCTGTGTTAGAAAATGTAGCCCATCTTTACCCCCTCATAAGTTACACCTCGACCTGTCGTGTTAGTGTGGTGGCTTTTTAGCTCACTTCGTTTCTTTCACAAGGTAGGCTGGCGACGGCGGTATATAGACTGTTCGGCTAGAGTGGGTTGGGTTGATCGTGGGGTATCGGTTATTGGACAGGCTCCTCTAGGTTGTTATGAGATACCGTCAAGTCTTTTAAATTTTAAGTTTTTACTCGTAGTTATTTGGCGAACAATTGGTTATTTGATTGTTTTGTTATGGTTAGGCATAGTAAGGTATCTAATCTTAGTTTGTGCCCTGACTTTCACGAGTGGAAGTTGTTTGGTATTAGGGTGTGATTAGTGTGACTTATGGCTTTTTACAGCCCAGATTAGCTTCGTTCCTAATGTTTAGACTAATTGTTGGTCGTGCTTTACGCCGTTATTATTATTTTGGGTCTGTCGTATAACCGCGGTCGCTGGCACGGATATTAACCGGCCCTAGTAACCCCTTGCTGGGTCAAGCTTGCGCTTATGGCCTAATATTATCTACTGCTGTGGACCCGTGGGGGTGTGGCTTATTTGTGCTTGGCGTTGTGGGCTGGTGCCTGATGCCTGCTCCTACTAATGTTTTAGTGGGCTATTTCACCGTAATGGTGAGGCTTGCATGTATAATTAGGGGTGTAAGTAATAAAGGGTTTAAGACCAAGACCTTGTGTAATCAGGTGTGGCCGTCTTAGCATTTTCAGTGCTATGCTTTAGGTAAGCTATGATAAC